GGAACATACACTTTGAATTTTAAGGAGAGGGTTCGAAAACATATTTATTCTGACTCAGAGGGAGAAATGCACTGGAGTGCCGACGTGTACCATGCACCCGAATTTCAATATAGTAATGTCCGGCTCTTACCAAAAACAAGTCATTTATGGATATTATCAGGAGGTTCGTGCAGATCCGGTGTAGTTTCTTTTTCACTCCACAAGGATCAAGATCAACTGAACATCCATTCTCATTCTGTCGAACGAAGATATATTTCTAGCCTCTCAGTGAATAATGATCAAGCGAGACACCAATTAGTTAGGTCAGATTTTTCTGATAAAAAAGAAGATGATATTTTTGATTATTCGGGATTTAATCGAATCATAGGTATTGGTCATTGTAATCTCATACATCCTGCAATTCTCCACAAGAATTCTGATTTATTGGCAAAAAGGCGAAGAAATCAATTTTTCATTCCGTTCCAATCCATTCAAGAACAAGAGAAAGAACTAATGCCCCATTCAGGTATCTCGATTGAAATACCCATAAAGGGCATTTTCCGTAAAAATGGTATTCTTGCTTATTTTGATGATCCTCGATACAGAAGAAAGAATTCAGGAATTACTAAATATGGGACTATAGGGGCGCATTCAATCGTCAAAAAAGAGGGCTTGATTGAGTATCGAGGAGTCAAAAAAATTAAGCCAAAATTTCAAATGAAAATTGATCGCTTTTTTTTCATTCCCGAGGAAGTGCATATTTTACCCGAATCTTCTTACGTAATGGTACGGAATAATAGTATCATTGGAGTAGATACCCGAATCGCTTTAAATAGAAGAAGCCGAGTGGGCGGATTGGTCCGAGTGGAGAAAAAAAAAAAAAAGATTGAACTCCAAATTTTTTCTGGGGATATCCATTTTCCTGGGGAAACGGATAAGATATCCCGACACAGTGGCATCTTGATACCGCCGGAAACGGGAAAAAAAGAACTTAAGGAATCCACCCGGGAATCAAAAAAATTGAAAAAATGGATCTATGTCCAACGGATCACACCTACCAAGAAAAAGCATTTTGTTTTGGTTCGACCCGTAGTCACATATGAAATAGCGAACGGTATCAATTTAGCAACACTCTTCCCCCAGGATCTGCTGCGGGAAAAGGATAATATGCACCTTCGAGTTGTCAATTATATCCTTTATGGAAAGGGCAAACCCTTTCGGGGTATTTCTGACACAAGTATTCAATTAGTTCGAACTTGTTTAGTCTTGAATTGGGACCAAGACAAAAAAAGTTCTTCCGTCGAAGAGGTCTGTGCTTCCTTTGTTGAAGTAAGTACAAATGGTATGATTCGAGATTTCCTAAGAATCGACTTAGTGCAATCCCATATTTTGTATATCAGAAAAAGGAATGCTCCGTCAAGTCCAGGATTGATCTCTGATAATGGTCCAGATCGCACCAATAGAAATCCTTTTTACTCCATTTATTTCAAGGCAAGGGTTCAACAATCACTTAGACAAAATCAAGGAACTATTCATACCTTGTTGAATAGAAATAAGGAATGCCAATCTTTGATAATTTTGTCATCATCTAATTGTTTTCGAATGGGTCCATTCAACGATATCAAATATCATAATGTGATAAAGCAATCAATTCACATTCAAAAAGATCCTCTAATTCCAATTAGGAATTCGTTGGGACCCTTAGGAACAGTCCTTCAAATTGCGAATTTTTATTCATTTTACTATTTAATACCTTATAATCCGATTTCGGTAACTAACTATTTGAAACTTGATAATTTAAAACAGACTTTTCAAGTACGTAAATTTTATTTAATGGATGAAAACGAGAGAATTTATAATCCTGATCCAGACAGTAAGATTGTTTTGAATCCATTTAATTTGAATTGGTATTTTATCCATCATAATTATTGTGAGGAAATGTCCACAATAATGAGTCTTGGGCAGTTTATTTGTGAAAATATATGTATAGCCACAAATGGACCACACCTCAAATCAGGTCAAGTTTTAATTGTTCAAGCTGGCTCTGTAGTAATAAGATCAGCTAAGCCTTATTTGGCTACTCCAGGAGCAACTGTTCATGGGCATTATGGAGAAATCCTTTATGAAGGAGATACATTAATTACATTTATATATGAAAAATCAAGATCTGGTGATATAACGCAGGGTCTTCCAAAAGTAGAACAAGTGTTAGAAGTGCGTTCGATTGATTCAATATCGATGAACCTAGAAAAAAGAGTTGAGGGTTGGAACGCGCGTATAACAAGAATTCTTGGGATTCCTTGGGGATTCTTAATTGGTGCTGAGCTAACTATAGTGCAAAGTCGTATCTCTTTGGTTAATAAGATCCAAAAGGTTTATCGATCCCAGGGGGTCCAAATCCATAATAGACATATCGAAATTATTGTACGTCAAATAACATCAAAAGTGTTGGTTTCAGAAGATGGAATGTCTAATATTTTTTTACCCGGCGAACTTATTGGATTGTTACGAGCGGAGCGAACGGGGCGTGCTTTGGAAGAAGCGATCTGTTATCGAGCTATATTATTGGGAATAACGAGAGCATCTCTGAATACTCAAAGTTTTATATCTGAAGCAAGTTTTCAAGAAACCGCTCGGGTTTTAGCAAAAGCAGCTCTCCGGGGTCGTATCGACTGGTTGAAAGGCCTGAAAGAGAACGTTGTTCTAGGGGGGATGATACCCGTTGGTACCGGATTCAAAGCATTAGTGCACTGTTCACGGCAGCATAACAATATTCTTTTGAAAACAAAAAAAAGAATTTATTCGGGGGGGGGATGATAGATATTTTCTTACACCACAGAGAATTATTAGACTTTTGCATTTCAAAGACTTTACATGATACATCAGAACAATCATTTAGAGGATTTAATGAGTCCTAAGGAGCGGATTCTCTTAACTATTTTTGATCCTTTGATTTCTTAATAGTAAGAAAAGAAAGATAATAACGAATAGAAAGTAATGAATGGCCTGGATTGTGTATCAATGGCCAATCTCTGGTAGAAGAGAAGGTTCCATTGGAACAATTATTTATTTCAGGGCACCTCGTCTCTTTTTTTTATCAAATCTTTTTTTGATAAAAAAAAGAGGAAGTATGGGGAGAAATGGCAAGAAGATAGTGGAATATCAATTTTGAAGAGATGATGGAAGCAGGAATTCCTTTTGGTCATGGTACTAGGAAATGGAATCCTAGAATGTCACCTTATATCTCAGCAAAACATAAAGGTATTCATATTACAAATCTGACAAGAACTGCTCGTTTTTTATCAGAAGCTTGTTATAAAGCAGCGGATTTAGTAGCACGAGCTGCAATAAGAACCCGGTGTCATTATATGTCATTATATTCTATTAATAAAAAAAAAAGGCTCGGTGGTATGTTAACGAATCGGTCCACTACAGAAACGAGACTTCATAAGTTCAGGGATTTGAGAGCGGAACAAAAGACGGGGAGACTCAACCGTCTTCCAAAAAGAGATGCAGTTATCCTGAAGAGACAATTATCACGCTTGCAAACGTATCCGGGCGGGATTCAATATATGACGGGGGTACCAGATATTGTAATCATCGTTGATCAGCAAGAAGAATATACGGCTCTTCGAGAATGTATCGCTTTTGGAATTCCAACAATTTGTTTAATCGATACAAATCGTGACCCCGATCTCGCAGATATTTCGATTCCAGCAAACGGCTATAGCTTCAATCCGATTAATTCTTAATAAATTTGTATTTGCAATTTGTGAGGGTCGTTCTAGCTATATACGAAATCCTTGATTAATAATAAGATAAATAAATTTTTTTGGTAACTACATGGATTTTTGGATTTTGGAATCGGTTACTCTTCTTGAATCGCATAAAAGAAAAGAAATTAAAAAAAACTGTGGATATTGTGTGATTAGCGGGTATTCAAAACGGATAATTCTAATTAAAGTATACAAGTCGAAAGGGAGAGGGTTGAATCAAAATAATTCTTTTTAAAGTTCTATTTCTGTTAGAGGGCAATATGAATGTTATATCATGTTCCAGTAACACACTAAAAGGGTTATACGATATATCCGGTGTGGAAGTAGGCCAACATTTCTATTGGCAAATAGGAGGTTTACAAGTCCATGCCCAAGTACTTATTACTTCTTGGGTTGTAATTGCTATCTTATTAGGTTCAGCCCTTATAGCTGTTCGGAATCCACAAACTATTCCGACTGCCGGTCAAAATTTCTTCGAATATGTCCTTGAATTTATTCGAGACGTGAGCAAAACTCAGATTGGAGAAGAATATGGTCCATGGGTTCCCTTTATTGGAACTATGTTTCTATTTATTTTTGTTTCGAATTGGTCCGGTGCTCTTTTACCTTGGAAAATAATACAGTTACCCCATGGGGAGTTAGCTGCACCTACGAATGATATCAATACTACCGTCGCTTTAGCCTTGCTCACGTCAGTAGCATATTTCTATGCAGGTCTTTCTAAAAAGGGATTAGGTTATTTCAGTAAATACATTCAACCGACTCCAATTCTTTTACCCATTAACATTTTAGAAGATTTCACAAAACCTTTATCACTTAGCTTTCGACTTTTCGGGAATATATTAGCTGATGAATTAGTAGTTGTTGTTCTTGTTTCTTTAGTACCTTTAGTGGTTCCTATACCTGTGATGTTCCTTGGATTATTTACAAGCGGTATTCAAGCTCTTATTTTTGCAACTTTAGCGGCGGCTTATATAGGCGAATCTATGGAGGGCCATCATTGACTAGTTTTCGAAATAGTCTCTTTTTTTTTTTAGCTTAGAATAACGCAGTGTATGCGTAACTAAAGATAATCCACTTAGGAAACATCGATATACAAATAGAAATAGACAAATACGGGATATACGACCAAGAGTCATAGAAAAAAAATTAAGATATTGGGGAATTGTAAAAAAGGAAAGAGATCAAAAAGATCTTTTTCCTAAAATTCATGTTTGGCTTTATTATATCATACTCCTGCCAATGAATATTATCGTTCTATTGTTTTGTTCATTCAATTCAAATATAAGGAGTCATTATTTGAATAAAAATTCTTAATATAAAAATTCTTATAGTATCGTATCACAATTTACACGGTGTGTGATTAAAAAAAAAGAAAAAGAAAGATGCTTTCTAGAATGATTCCCATTTCAGTTGATTTTATTCAATTCAACGATTGACCGAAAGAAAATATTAATAAATAAATAATTAAAGTGAATGACCTTACCGGAATAAAATACTTATGTTTATTTCTATGCAATGATTCGCCAAACGAGATTCATAAAAAATGGGTTGATTGGGAGAGGGGAACAGAATTTGGTATATGGGATCTAATGACTCTAAGCCAACTCTTGTGTATGGTTCCAAGAATGATTCTAGAATACGATTGACTTTAAGATACGAATAGCTTGAATCTAAGATATGAAGATATGAATAGTTGGTTTACGTTATGGAAGAAAGACATGTATATATGATATTAGATATTGATAGTTATATATCAACTAAAGATATATCTAATCCGCCCTACTATTGTGAACTTAGATAGAGATTCCAATAGAAATTCTTCGGTTTCGTCTTTGCCTGTGAATTGAATGTGAATGAATAAAGCGATGAAATAAAGAAAACTAACGAACGAAGAATTAAAAAAGAGTTTGGAAAGAAGAAATGGAAGAACAAAAGTCGTATGGATTCACAAAAATCCTGTGGATCGGAACTAAAAAAGAGATATCGAAGTAGCTTTTATGGTTTAATACTAATATTATTATTACTTCAATTCCGAGTTCTTAGTTATTTCGACTGGATGAATCTTAGCGATCGAATAATTAAGTCATAATTCATTGGACGATTGTATCATTAACTATTTCTTTATTTTAGTGCGAGGAACTTATCATGAATCCACTGATTTCTGCCGCTTCTGTTATTGCCGCTGGGTTGGCCGTCGGGCTTGCTTCTATTGGACCTGGAGTAGGTCAAGGTACTGCTGCGGGTCAAGCTGTAGAAGGTATCGCGAGACAACCCGAGGCGGAGGGAAAAATACGAGGTACTTTATTGCTTAGTCTGGCTTTTATGGAAGCTTTAACAATTTATGGACTGGTTGTAGCATTAGCGCTTTTATTTGCGAATCCCTTTGTTTAATCCTATAAATATGCAAATTCCGTATTTTTTTTTAGTCTATCTAAAAGAGGAGATAATATGAAAAATATAACCGATTCTTTCGTTTCCTTGGTTCGCTGGTCATTTGCCGGGAGTTTCGGGTTTAATACCGATATTTTAGCAACAAATCCAATAAATCTAAGTGTAGTCCTTGGTGTATTGATCTTTTTTGGAAAGGGAGTGCGTGCGAGTTGTTTATTTCAAGAATAGGCTGGATCCAACCAGCTGTACTTTTTTTCATTATAACTAGATCGAAAAAGGTGCACGATTCCGCGAATTACTTCTGAATCAATTTCAAATCATATTTAAGAACCATAGCATTTCGTGATTCATTGGTAAATCCACTTTGATTCTCTATCAACCAAACCAATAGTGTGGGGTCATTAACATGGTTAAAGCTAAACAAAACTGTTTGAAGTCCAGACGCAGCATGGTACTCTTTCTACTACTATATTAATATAGAATAGAAATGTTTGCAAAATGAATAATTGGAATTTGTTTTTTTTTTTCGATATAAAACACTCATGTCGATAAAATTATTTGAGCCTTTTCTTTTATTGGAATGCAAAATATTTGAAATATTTCAATCAACCGCTTTTTATGCTGAATCGGTGACCTGTGTATAATATAAAGTAAGAAGAATTCTTTGGATTTGACGAAAAAAAGAAACAACTTTGCTGACAATTCAATATTTTTGTTTTGTTCCGTCAGAAGAGTCCTCAAAATATTCTGGTCTTGGATTAGTGATTAGTCGCGACATCTTGGAATATGAATAGAGAAGAGAGGTAGAGGATAGGCTCATTACATTAAAAAAAAAGATATGGGAATTGCCCCCATACTTAAAAAGTTGAAGTAATTGAGTGTGAGAGCCAAATGAATCGAAAAATTCATGTTTGGTTCGGGAAGGGATCATGTAAGTTTTGAGATGAATGGAAAGATAATCTACTTTCATTAAGTGATTTATTAGATAATCGAAAACGGAAGATCCTGAATACTATTCGAAATTCAGAGGAACTGCAGGGGGGGGCCATTCAACGGCTGGAAAAAGCCCGGGCTCGCTTACGGAAAGTCGAAAGGGAAGCAGATCAATTTCGAGTGAATGGATACTCGGAGATAGAACGAGAAAAATTGAATTTGATTAAGTCAACTTATAAGACTTTGGAAGAATTAGAAAATTACAAAAATGAAACCATTCGTTTTGACCACCAAAGGGCGGTTCAGCAAGTCCGACAACAGGTTTTCCAACAAGTTTTAAAAGGAGCTCGAGGCACTCTGAATAGTTCTTTGAACAAGGAGTTACATTTACGTACCATTAGTGAGAATATTGACACGT